ATATATGTATGTATATATAGTATTTTATATATATTTTATACGCATAGTGGTTTGTTCAAAAATGAAAAATTTGACTTATCCAGTAAATTTGAGGGGGGGTTATACTAGTGAATATAGCTAAAATAAAATGGTTTCTTGGTATTGGATTTGATAAATATCAATACAATAGGTTGGTTTAAAACCAATCCTAATTGACATCATAACGGAACTTATTTGATTGATACACGTACCCACTAATTTAACATGGATCCAATATATTTCATTGAATCGGTGATAAATAAATTCAGTGCGGACTCTCTTACAAAAAAGAATGCTATGGACGCGTTAAATATGGAAAGATCCTCCGAATCTTTCCATATTTAACGCGTCCATAGCATTCCATGCGATTTGTTGACAATTTTTTTAATCATACTAATACTATAAATATCTTAGAAATACTATATAAATAAATAGTATAAAATAAATAGTATAGAGCACCACACGATTAATACTACAGCGCATCAAATAGATGAAAATATGAAAGAGCATTCTATATTGACGGTTACCGAAATACCCCCTGTCTGTCGCCCCCATCGTCTAGTGGTCAGGACATCTCCCTTTCAAGGAGGGAACGGGGATTCAAACTCCCCTGGGGGTATATGTATATATGCAACCCCGGGCCTGTTGATCAGGAATTCTTCATAAGCTTGGAATTTATTTTTACCGGGTCGATGCCCGAGCGGTTAATGGGGACGGACTGTAAATTCGTTGGCAATATGTCTACGCTGGTTCAAATCCAGCTCGGCCCAAAAATTAGCCGATCTACCATGAAATGATATCATATAACCCGTTTGGCGCTTTCGAGAAATGCCTGATCCCCCAATACGGAAGAGGTTTTTTCTTTTCTGATATATATCTACCACTAAATATTATTTATATTTACTCTATTTTTCCAACAAATTAGGACCTTGCTGATGATCTGGAGTTCATATAATCATCTGTAAGTATTATGATCCTTTAATACAGTATTTACTTGGGATTGTAGTTCAATTGGTCAGAGCACCGCCCTGTCAAGGCGGAAGCTGCGGGTTCGAGCCCCGTCAGTCCCGACGGATCCAAATTCAAAAAAAAATATATATATATATATTCAATATATATATATATTAATTTATCTCTCTATTTGTTGTGAAAGTTAAGTAGAATTTCATTCCCAATGGCGCTCCCTCTTCTTTTTTTCTTTAGTTTATATTTTTGTTTAGAATCAATCGTAAGTGTAGGGGCAGTTCGGGGAATCCTTCATCAGACGGTTGTACAAATAGGTCGGTAGGTTATATAAAATAAATAATGAAAAAGAGCGATAATAAAAAAAAAAAATAATTTTGGTTGTATCAGGAAGAAAATTTGGAGTTCGGTATGGATAAAAGATCTTCCTATGTTATACTATAACATCAACTCATCGTCAAGAATTGAATAGCGCAGCTATTGTTATTCATGATATTGATTCGAGTTGATATCATCGCGATGTAATTCAGTCCAGTGATTTAATTTCCCAGCGAAAGGTTTATTATCTCTATGGGATTAACTCCCGAGTTATTTCGAATTAAATAAAAATTAAACAATGAGATTATGGAAGTAAATATTCTCGCATTTATTGCTACTGCACTGTTTATTCTAGTTCCTACCGCTTTTTTACTTATAATATACGTAAAAACAGTCAGCCAAGGCGATTAGTTTTAGTTAAACTTGCCTGTTTAGTTCAAAAAAAAATTGAATAGAAGAAAAGTATTCGAATTTCGCGTCTTAAATGAAATGGGGCAGACTAGAATTAGCTGTATTCGATGAGATACGAGAGTATGGTAGAAAGATTCATATATTTATTTCTACCATACTTACTATCCATATTCTCTAGTATTGTTATTGTAGTGTATATAGAATAGTCATTCGATAAAAAATAATTTTAATATTCCGATCAGAATAAACATATAAATCTAATGACTAGGGTTAGTAACAAGGGGTATTGAAAAAAGCTGTTTTTCATATGCTCTTAGCATAAAGAACCGTTTTCTTAAAATCTCGCCTACGAATCAGTTTATATTTCAACATCGAATACAAAGGACAATATACAGGATGGGTAGAAGGGGTTGCTTGGCTCGATCCATGATCCAAAAATACAGGATCAGGCTATAATAATAATAAAAAAAAAAAAAATAATATTAATTAAATTATTTATTTATTAAGTATAAGAATACACCAATCCTAAGGATTCATAGGATTCATTGTGGATCCAACACACCAATAAAAAAGTGTTAAGTTGTTTCGTCTTATATTTTTGCATTTAAGATATTGTATATCTAGATTAAGTAGGTATCTATCAAAAGCCGATAGATCTATACAATAAGATCCTTTTATTGTATTCGGCTCAATCCTTTTAATAAAAAAAGATTGGGCCGAGTTTAATTTAAATAAAGATTGGGCGGGGTTGAATTTAAATTAAAAGAACTTACAGTAAGAGAACTTACAG